TTTTTTTCGTTCCTATTCTCCTTTCTCAAAAAAAGGGGACTTTAAACAAAGTTAAAGGATTACTTCGTTCTTGATAGTTATTTACTTAATCGGTGAATAGAAGTATACTCTGGATCGGAATCGTGGGAAGTACTCCTTTATCATTTCTACAAATTTAAAGCCCCAATTTTAATTCTTTTTATACACAGAAAAATACACTTACAAAATCTCTATTACGAATCCTTAGTGTACATTAGTGTTCCTAGCTATCCACTCATTTTTATGAATCTACTTTTGGTAATACATACGTAGTAAAAACCTCATAAAGTTGATCCTTTGAACCCGCTTCAAGTCATGATGACTAGTCAATCAATCTTGGGGTAAAGAGTCTCTAATACTTATGTTTACTTTTCTTAACTCTTGTACATAGAAAATGAGATTCAATCTTTTACTGCAAATTTAGAAGCCGTTTCTTTCACTCATATAACTATCTAGTTTCTTTCATCAACCCCCGAATAATGAATAAAAAAAAATAGATATTCAACTCATGGCACTTCCTTCCTAGAAAGAGAAGCAGTCGGGGGAATTTTATGTCTTAACGAATCACACGTAGAGATATTGATAACACACATAGAGTTAATGGTATTTCATAACTAATTGATTGAGCAGCAGCTCGTAGACCACCTAAAAAAGAATATTTATTATTTGAGCCATATCCTGACATAAGAAGGCCGACAGGAGCAATGCTTGAAATAGCAATCCATAAAAAAACACCGATACTGAGATCGGCTAGAACAAGGTGATACCCAAAAGGAATTACTAAATAACTTAATAAAATTGATATGACTGCTATAGATGGTCCAATACTGAATAAACGAGTATCTCCTCTAGATGGAAGAAGATTCTCTTTTAAAAGTAATTTGGTACCATCTGCTAGAGCTTGAAGAATTCCCAAAGGTCCTGCGTATTCAGGACCAATACGTTGTTGTATACCTGCAGATATTTCTCTTTCTAACCAAACAATTACTAATACACCTATTGTGATTCCTAATACAGGAGTAAAAATAGGGATAAGCATCCATATGATTCCATAGACCTCTTTTAAGGATTCCAATCTAGAAAAAGAATTGATAGCTTGTACTTCTGTTGTATCAATTATCATTTTAACGATCAACTTCTCCCATAATGATATCTATACTACCTAGTATCGTCATAATATCAGCCAATTTCATTCTTTTAACTAACTGAGGAAGAATTTGCAAATTAATAAACCCCGGCGGGCGAATTTTATATCGCCAAGGAAAAACACCCTTATCTCCTATCAGAAAAATTCCCAATTCTCCCTTTGGTGCTTCCACTCTTGCATAAAGTTCTTGCTTCGACAATTCAAAAGTCGGAGAAGGTTTTTTACTAATGAATCGATAATCAAACTCATTCCATACAGTATCTTTTACTCTATCAAAGCGGCGGATTTCTAAATTTTCATAGGGCCCTCCAGGAATTCCTTCTAGGGCCTGTTGAATTATTTTTATGGATTCTGTCATTTCACTGATTCGTACTAAATAACGAGCTAAAGAATCCCCCTCTTTTTGCCATTGGACTTCCCAATCAAATTCGTCGTAACACTCATAATGATCAACTTTACGAAGATCCCATTGTATTCCGGAAGCTCGTAGCATTGGTCCCGACAAACCCCAATTTATTGCTTCCTCTCCACCAATAATGCCTACTCCTTCAACTCGTTCTAAAAAAATGGGATTCCTTGTAATAAGCTTTTGATATTCAGCAATTCCTGTTAAAAAATAATCGCAAAAATCCAAACATTTATCTATCCAGCCATGAGGTAAATCAGCAGCGACTCCGCCAATACGAAAAAAATTGTGCATCATTCGCATACCGGTGGCAGCTTCGAATAGGTCATATATCAATTCTCTTTCTCGAAAAATATAGAAGAAAGGAGTCTGTGCCCCAATATCTGCCATAAAAGGGCCAAGCCATAACAAATGCGAAGCTATACGACTTAACTCCAACATAATGACTCTGATATAACTGGCCCTTTTAGGGACTTGAATATTGCCTAATTGCTCTGGCGCATTTACAGTTATTGCTTCTGTGAACATAGTAGCTAAATAATCCCAACGTGTTACATAAGGCAAATATTGTATAATTGTTCGATTTTCCGCAATTTTTTCCATACCTCTGTGTAAATAACCCAATATTGGTTCACAGTCAATAACATCTTCACCATCTAAAGTAACAATGAGTCGAAGAACACCATGCATTGATGGGTGGTGAGGTCCCATATTGACTATCATGAGGTCTTTTCTTGTAGCTGGTACAGTCATAGGTTTTTCCTGATTCATTCTTCCATGAATTGCTGAAAGCGAAAAGAAGTTCACCAAACTTTAAGCCAATAATTCAAACTAACTCTTCAAATTAACGAGTTTTTCTCTCTCGAATATCCAACTGCCCTATTAATTCTTTATAACGTGCTCTATTTTTTTTTGACAAATAAGCCAGCAGCCGTTGACGTTTTCCGAGAATTTTCCGCAGACCTCTTTGAGATAAATAGTCTTTTTTGTGCAATTCCAAATGTGAAGTAAGCCTCCGTATCTTGTTGGTGAAACTTACTACTTGAAATTCAACAGATCCTCTGTTTTCTTTGTTTTCTTCTTGTTCTTGCAAAATAATTGAAATAAATGAATTTTTTACCATAAAAGAATTTCACACTCCCCTTTTTACAGATATTTATTTTATTGATCAGTAATAATAATGTCACAAATTTTAATTTTAATGTAGTATATACAATAATCATAATTTCTTTATACATTCCTAGTTTTATCAATTATTAATCAATCCGATTTTTGAGTTCATTTGTATAGTGATACAAAAAGACGATACCAAATAGTTTAGTCCGAAGATTCGATTGATAAATTTATTCTGTTGATTAATTTATAGCTTTAATTTAATTGATACCCCATTTTCCTTAATATTCACGTATCCTAGACTGGGATGTAAGACAGCGCATATGCGCATCGGGTTGCTTGCATATAACATGGTCGCGGACAGAAGAAAAAATGAAAAATTGATAGAACAATAGAATATATAGGAAACTCAAAATTTTTAATCAGGGATACATATATATCCTTAACATACTCAAGCGGCTCCCATTATTGGTATCAAACCAATAGCGATTCATACAAGCTAAATCTTCTAATCGATAATTAGGCCAAAAAAAGAACTTTAATTTATTTAATTCATTTTTTTTTCTGTCAAAATTTTTACTTTTCTCCAAAAATTGACTCCAGTTTTTTATCTTGTTTTCCTTGCAAAATAAATTATTTCTATGCACACCATTCTGATTCTTTAAATTCAAATTGAAAGAAATTAGAATTCTCAATTCTCTACGACGTCTAGACGATAAAATTTTTTCAGGAACAAGCAAATCTAAATTATTTTTGTCTCCATTTAGAGTTTTTATTTTATGTCTTGAAATGGATTCATCAAAAGTATTCTTAGCAACATTTTTGGGGTTTCGGTATCTTTGATTACTTTTGTGCTTACTTTTATGAACCAAGGAAATACCTATGATTTGATACATAAAAAACTGTCCGTCATTTTTTACAGATAGACGGGCAGGTTCCATAATTAATATTCCCTTTTTCGTTAATTGTGTAAGATTTAAACGCCTCCTCATTATATCCAGATTCATTTCTTTCCTTTGAATATAGGATATAGTAATTTTTCTTACATTTATGAGGCTAACCAGCAGACCATATATCTGGATATTATTCAGCATTTTTTGATTCAATTGATTCAAACGTCCAGTCCATCTTAATTGCAAAGGAAAATCTCCTTTAAGGAATATTTTTAGTTTTTCAATGGATTCTAAAAAATATTCTTCAATATTGTTTTGATTCTTTAATTCAAAATATTGTTTTGAATTTGATGGGCTAAAATTTAAAAAAAACTCATCCTCCTCTTGTTTTCCCTTGATATTTTTATTTTCAATAAAATTTGGATTTATATTCAAATTAAAAAGAAGTAAGTTGCTTGGGATAAACCAAGGTTTCTCTTTATATTTATGATAAAGTATCACAAACTCTGGAAAGAAAAAAATTTTCGGATTCGATATGAGGCGATTTAAGATTAAGAATTTTTCATTCATTCCCATCCAATCAAAAGACATTCCCATCCAATCAAAAAAGACCTTTTTGTAATTGATTTCAGAATTTGAATCAATTGGAAGATAAAAAAGACCATTACCTTTATTATTAAGTTTATCCCTGATTTGGTCTTTTTTAGGTTCAACCTCAATATTTGTACTAAATTTCCAACCCAAATATTTTCTATCTGTATTTTTTTCCCTATCTATAATATCACTTTTTCCTAGATAATTCTTGATAGGAATATTCTTGAGTATGCTAAAAATTTTTTCGTTATTTATGTTGGAATTTTCTTGATTCTTATTTGTTTCTAATGATGATCTATAAATAGAGGCCTTCTTCTTAGTTTCAGAATGAATATATTTATATGATAAAAGATCATATCTATAGTTTTTTTGAAAATTCTCCTCTTTATTTGGTAATAAATATACTTTCAAATTTTGTTTTTTTTTTGAATCAAATAATTGGTCTTTTTCATAGGAATACCGTTTATTTAAATCCTTATTTTGAGACATATGGCATTGATTTAGTCCATTTCTCCATTTTTGTGGGACTAATCTAGACCATGTAATCTGCGATAAATCGTATTGATAATGACCTCTTAACCAGTTTTTCCATGGATTCATTGCATTATTTGGAAGTTTCTTATGTCTTACTTCGGAATCAAATATTCCTTGTCTTCCAAAAAGATCTTTTATTTCATTCTTAAGAAAAAAAGAAGGTCCATTATATTGAAGAAGAGATCTTAACTTATTGAAGTTAATAACTTGGGTTTGTGATAATTTTAAAAATACATATTTTTGTGACAAGTAAGATAAATTAAAAAAAATATGTGACTTCCGCTTACTATTTCTA